CTCCTTTCCCACCCACGTCTGCCGGCGCTACCTAATTCAGATTGAAGACTGGAGCATCCGTCCCCACCAGTCGAAGGAGAGGAAGCAGCCGATCCTAGCATGGAATAATGGATCAAAAGGAATCCTTATCCTGCCCTGGGAACAGGATTTGGAAAGGCTCTGACAAGACCTGACTAAAAGCAGGTTGGAGAATGATTCTCGATCAGATCAGAGAAGTACCGTTGACGTTAACACATCGGTATAGCTGTCCCGGGATTTTGAATGAAAATCGTTGGTTGGACCGTCTACTAAAGGCATTCTTGCAAAAGAGCAAGAAGCGGAACTAGACGTTGTCATGATTCCATTGTTAAAAAAAAGATTCCTTTTGGCACAGGAAGAAGGGCACATTATGCGACACAAACTCGTTAAGTAAGAAGATGGGCCTCCGGTCGTACTCTTGAGAGTGACCTCGGGGATAGAGCAATTCTTGGACTGCTACAAATGTAACTTCCTATTTAGTGTAGTGAAAGAAATTCTTTCTTGTTTCGGGAAGAGAATTAGTAAGACAATCGGGATTACCTCAATGTAGGGGGGGCTTGCCTCAATATCAGGACAGACTGAGGGCTAGGAAACAACTACTTCATAATAGAGAGGCGGACTCAAACTAAAAAGAAGGGAAGGCCCAGTCAGAACAAGGAGATGAACCAATGAATTCCTCTATTAGATAGGATAGAGAACGAAGAACCGATTCCATTACTAAAGAGGTTGTTGACAAAGAGCGCTTGCTACCAGAAGAGGTAAGCAAACTCACTTCTATTTATTGCACTAACAAGGGACGAGACTAGGAGACCGGGATACCTAGATAGAAGGAGGGGTCCGCCCTTAGCCCAGTACTTAATAAAGGGAGGCAAGACGAACTTCTTCTACGTCGAATTCACGAAAATAATCATATGAGAAATCGTCTGATGAAGAGTTTCCTAGCTAGACGATTTTCCACGTGGAATGAATTAAGAAAATAGTATGGCAGAATCGTATGATTATACGACTAGAGAACAGATAACCAGGAAAGAAAGAAAGGGAGAACCGACCGGGGCCTTGCCCTTATTTTAGCTTTAGGAAGAAATCCAGACTTTTGAGCTCAGCTTAGGGATCAGAGGCGAACCACCTAGTATGGTACACAATCAGTTCACTAAGACAATCGGAGTGACCGGGCTATGAAGTCCACCCAGCTTTTCGGGTTTACCGAGCTTAACTTGTGGAATGGCGATTCGGAGTTAAGTTAACGGGCTTGGCTTGAAGGCGTGACCCCTTTTATTTATTTGGGGGGGTTACCGCGGTTCCTTCGACTTTCGGTTTAGTGTATATTAATAAGAACAGAGGAAGGAGCCTAGCCTATATATAGTTGAGTATTCGGCCTAACTCACAGGCAGATCTAAAGGCTATTAAATAGTCGCCTAAGCAGACGATGGACGAGACTCTGGAAGTTCATGTGAAGAGGTTAGTGGAAGAGATCATGTTTCCGGGGTTGGAGTCACCGAAGTGGACAATAGGCAAGAGAAGACCCAGGAGTGGACCTGACAAGCATAAGATTCATTCAATAGCCAAGCCGGAGAGTCTGCACCACTCCGAAGTACTAATAACTAAGTTGAAGAGAGAGCGGGGCAGGCCATAGACGAAAGTGAACTATAGACTACTTACCGGAGACCATAGGCAATGGACGAAAGACCAGCGGAAGGGCATTAGTCGCCGAGGAAGCTAGTGCGCGTAGAGCAAAGCTTAGTGGAGAAACCATACATAGGCCAGTTCCAAGGCCAGATTATCAACAGGGGAAGAGGCGGTGTCGATGGCAGGTTCGATTACGGAGAAGTCAATAATCAATGATTATGCGGAGGGTCCAGCAGTCACTAATGACCCAAGCAGAAGGGTCAAGCCTATTTGAATTTGTTATTGGAAAATGAGGAGGAAGCCATCTGTCATGGAGAGGCAATCCTCAAATACGTACTTTGACCTGGCGGCTTACCGTTCTTAGCTTCTGATGGGAATTCAAAGTCATATTGTCCATCGGAACCATCAATCATAAGATTAGCCAGTCAGAAAGTACTCCCCTTTCTCTAATAATAAGGCAGGGTTCCAAAGCCCCTTTCTTAAGAGATAGAGCAATCCTTACTCGACAGCTCAAAGCTGACCAGTACAAAACCATGTGATCTGTCCTCGTTTCCCTACCCCACTGGCTTCGTCGTCCTCTGCCTACTCCTCTTTCACTGGCTTCTACGTGTCTTTTTTTTACTGGCTTATTTGTACCCAGCGAGAAAACTACAAGCTAGCTAGCGCGTGTAGGCTTTCGAGCCTACGCTTGCTCCCCTCGGCCAATCCTCACTCGTCCGTCCTTGCTTACTACGTGAGACCGAAGCTAGCTCTCTTGATTGATCTGATCAGACGCTTGCTTTTTCCCCGGAAAGACGGATAAAGCCCCTTTCCAGCTCGCTCTGTAAGTCCACTAGCAAGACACCAGTACAATGAG